ATTCAAGTACAAATTGCAGGACGTATCGACGGAAAAGAAATTGCACGTGTCGAATGGATCAGAGAAGGCAGGGTTCCCCTACAAACCATTCGAGCTAAAATTGATTATTGTTCCTATACAGTTCGAACTATCTATGGGGTCTTGGGTATCAAAATTTGGATATTTATAGACGAAGAATAAGAAACCTTTACTTGTCTTTCCCTTCTATCCATTGATAGAAAAAAAAATAGAAACTCGTTCATTCTTTTTCTGGTGAATCAAAATGAGCAATTCTAATTCTTAATTCTATAGGGTTGAATAAAAATTCAATTGACCATTTGATATAATTGCTATGCTTAGTGTGTGACTCGTTGGTTTTTTAGGGTTAGGATTAAAAAAGGACCAGCCCCATAGTATGAACTAATAACCAACTCATCACTTCGTATTATCTGGATATAAAGAACCAGTCAAGATATGATAAATCAGTCATATCTTTGTAGCAACTGAAATTTTTTTTTGCATAAACTTTAATTAGAAGTTGTAAAACAAAATGAAAGAAGTAAAGGTGTGGATAAATGGAAGGATGAGAGAAAGAGAGAAAAAGAATATCAATGATATAGAATTCCAATATGTAAGGTCTACGAGTCATCTCATAAAAGACAGTGTAATAAAGCATCAATACTAATTGATTCATCCATAATTAAATATTAAATGAATCAAGAAAAAAATAAAGAGCTTGGAGCCAATAAAGACTAAGAAGATTGACTCAGGAACAAATTGGATTATGAGCTCCATTGTAGAATTCGGACCTAATCATTAAGTACGAAGCGATGGGAACGATGGAACCTGTGCATGCAAAAGATTTTATTGAAAAAATGAATCTTAATGATTCACTAGTCGGGATGGCGAAATGAACCGGAGATTAATTCATCTATTGGGAGAAGTCACGAACGAGCCCTACAAATGAAATAGAGATTGAAAGAGTAAATATTCGCCCGCGAAAACTTTTTTTTTTTAGTTGCTAAACTTGGATAAAGGACAAAACAAAATAAAGATTTTTTAGAACGTTCTAAAAAAAACTATTTTTTACAAAAAATGTTAATCATTTCAATTAAATGTTTTTAATCCTTTTATTCGTGAGGAGCTGGATGAGAAGAAACTCTCACGTCCGGTTCTGTAGTAGAGATGGAATTGTGAAACAACCATCAACTATAACCCCAAAAGAACTAGATTCCGTAAACAACATAGAGGAAGAATGAAGGGAATATCTTATCGAGGTAATCATATTTGTTTCGGTAAATATGCTCTTCAGGCACTTGAACCTGCTTGGATCACATCTAGACAAATCGAAGCAGGTCGACGAGCAATGACACGAAATGCACGCCGTGGTGGAAAAATATGGGTCCGTATATTTCCAGACAAACCGGTTACAGTAAGACCCGCTGAAACACGTATGGGTTCGGGAAAGGGATCCCCTGAATATTGGGTAGCTGTTGTTAAACCAGGTCGAATACTATACGAAATGGGTGGAGTAACCGAAAATATAGCTAGAAGGGCTATTTCAATAGCAGCATCCAAAATGCCTATACGAACTCAATTCATTATTTCAGGATAAAAATGTAGAACCAACAGAAATGAATCTTGGGGATGAAAGTTTCTTTTTTTGGACAAAAAATATTCTTTTTTTTTCTTCATCCTTTGCATTGGAAGAATAGACTAAAAAATTGATATGATTCAACCTCAGACCCATTTAAATGTAGCAGATAACAGCGGGGCTAGAGAATTGATGTGTATTCGAATCATAGGAGCTAGCAATCGTCGATATGCTCATATTGGTGACGTTATTGTTGCTGTGATCAAAGAAGCAGTACCAAATATGCCCCTAGAAAAATCAGAAGTAGTCAGAGCTGTAATTGTTCGTACCTGTAAAGAACTTAAACGTGACAGCGGTATGATAATACGATATGATGACAATGCTGCAGTTGTGATTGATCAAGAAGGAAATCCAAAAGGAACTAGAATTTTTGGTGCGATCCCCCGGGAATTGAGACAATTCCATTTTACTAAAATAGTTTCATTAGCTCCCGAGGTATTATAAAATGAGATCACTGATATGTTTATAGTGGGTATTTGAAAGAAATAGATTAAGAACTAGATTAATTAGTAGATTGTGTCTCACGCATATACCTTTAATAATTCATATTCATAAAACAAATAAGTAAAAAAAAAAAAAGAAAAACATGTTGATTATATCCAATTTTGGGGCACCCATAATTTTAGTTCACCATGGGTAGGGACACTATTGCTGAGATAATAACCTCTATACGAAATGCTGATATGGATAGAAAAAGAGTGGTTCGCATCGCATCTACTAATATTACCGAAAATATTGTTAAAATACTTTTCCGAGAAGGTTTTATTGAAAACGTTAGAAAACATCGAGAAAAAAACAAATCTTTTTTGGTTTTAAACCTGCGGCATAGAAGGAATAGGAAAAGACTCTATAGAAATTTTTTAAATTTAAAACGGATCAGTCGACCCGGTCTACGAATCTATTCTAACTCTCAACGAATTCCTAGAATTTTAGGTGGGATGGGGATTGTAATTCTTTCTACTTCTCGAGGTATAATGACAGACCGAGAGGCTCGACTCGAAGGAATCGGCGGAGAAATTTTGTGTTATATATGGTAATCCTTTTAATATCCAAATTGGATCCGAAACTTCTTCCTATTTCTAAAAAAAAGAAAAGGGACGAGTTGTCTAATATCGTTCCTCCTCCATTAGTTGATACTTCAAGGAGGCTTTACCTGGAATGAAAGAACAAAAATGGATTCATGAAGGTTTAATTACGGAATCGCTTCCCAATGGTATGTTCCGGGTTCGGTTAGATAATGAAGATCTGATCCTGGGTTATGTTTCAGGAAAGATCCGGCGTAGTTTTATACGGATACTGCCAGGAGATAGAGTCAAAATTGAAGTAAGTCGTTATGATTCAACCAGAGGACGTATAATTTATCGACTCCGCAACAAGGATTGGAAGGATTAGGTGGTTTTTATTCAATATGATTCGAGATGAAAAATTTCAAGAAACTTATTTTCTTCCAAGAAGTAGATTCAGAATTAAGATAAGGAATGACAAATATGAAAATAAGAGCTTCTGTTCGTAAAATTTGTGAAAAATGTCGCCTAATCCGTAGGCGGGGGCGCATTATAGTAATTTGTTCCAACCCGAGACATAAACAAAGACAAGGATAATCAGACTCACTAAAGGACTCGATGTACAAATAAGGAATCTGTTTTGACATGAAATGGATATATCCATATATCTCTGACTCATATTTATGAGATGATAAAATATGGCAAAAGCTATACCGAGAATTGGTTCACGTAGAAATGGACGTATTGGTTCACGTAAGAGTGCACGTAGAATACCAAAGGGGGTTATTCATGTTCAAGCAAGTTTCAATAATACCATTGTCACGGTTACAGATGTACGGGGTCGGGTGGTTTCTTGGTCCTCAGCGGGTACTTGTGGATTCAAGGGTACGAGAAGAGGGACACCCTTTGCCGCTCAAACTGCAGCAGCAAATGCTATTCGTACAGTAGTAGATCAAGGTATGCAACGAGCAGAAGTCATGATAAAAGGTCCCGGTCTCGGAAGAGACGCAGCATTACGAGCTATTCGTAGAAGTGGTATACTATTAACTTTCGTACGGGATGTAACCCCTATGCCACATAATGGTTGCAGACCCCCGAAAAAAAGACGTGTGTAGAAATGAACATTGAAGAAATTTCAAGAGAAACAAGAGAAATAAATGATTCAATCAAATCAAATAATATTACTATGGTTCGAGAGAAAGTAACAGTATCTACTCGGACACTACAGTGGAAGTGTGTTGAATCAAGAGAAGACAGTAAACGTCTTTATTATGGACGCTTTATTCTGTCTCCACTTATGAAAGGTCAAGCCGACACAATAGGCATTGCGATGCGAAGAGCTTTACTTGGAGAAATAGAAGGAACATGTATCACACGTGTAAAATCTGAGAACGTCCCACATGAATATTCTACCATAGCGGGTATTCAAGAATCGGTCCATGAAATTTTAATGAATTTAAAAGAAATTGTATTGAGAAGTAATCTATATGGAACTTGTGACGCGTCTATTTGTGTCAGAGGTCCAGGATATGTAACTGCTCAAGATATCATCTTACCACCTTATGTAGAAATCGTTGATAATACACAACATATAGCTAGCTTGACAGAACCAATTGATTTGTGTATTGGATTACAAATCAAGAGAAATCGCGGATATCTTATCAAAATGCCACATAACTTTCAAGATGGAAGTTATCCTATAGATGCTGTATTCATGCCTGTTCGAAATGCGAATCATAGTATTCATTCTTATGGGAATGGGAATGAAAAACAAGAGATACTCTTTCTCGAAATATGGACAAATGGGAGTTTAACTCCGAAAGAAGCACTTCATGAAGCCTGCCGGAATTTGATTGATTTATTTATTCCCTTTTTACATAAGGAAGAAGAAAACTTACCTTTAGAGGACAATCAACACACGGTTCCTTTATCCCCTCTTACCTTTCACGATAAATTGGATAAACTCAGAAAAAACAAAAAAAAAATAGCATTGAAATCGATTTTTATTGACCAATCAGAATTCTCTCCCAGGGTCTATAATTGCCTCAAAAGGTCCAATATATATACATTATTGGACCTTTTGAATAACAGTCCGGAAGATCTCATGAAAATTGAACATTTGCGCCTAGAAGATATAAAACAGATATTGGTCATTCTAGAAAAACATTTCGCAATTGATTTACCAAAAAAGAAGTTTTAAATCTATTGGATTTTATTTTCGTCTTTTTTTTTTTTTCATTAAGATGAAAATAGGTTTTGAATCTTTAGCACAATTCATATATTCGAAAGAAATTCAGAATTGAATAGATGTATCTAGGGAGAATTCGATTTCAAGCGACTATTCCCTAGATACACACGTCGTG